GGAATTTATAGCTGGGCAATTAAAAAATAGAGTTTCATTTCGCAAAGCAATGAAAAAAGCTATTGAATTAACTGAGCAGGCAGGTACAAAAGGAATTCAAGTACAAATAGCAGGGCGTATCGACGGAAAAGAAATTGCACGTGTCGAATGGATTAGAGAGGGTAGGGTTCCTCTACAAACCATTCGAGCCAAAATAGATTATTGTTCCTACGCAGTTCGAACTATCTATGGGGTATTAGGTATCAAAATTTGGATATTTGTAGACGAAGAATAATAAGCATTTACTTGACTTGTATTTAGGTATTTAGTGATAAAAAAACGAACAATTCTATAAGGTTGAATAAAAATTCAATTAATTCTTTGATATAATTGCTATGCTTAGTGTGTGACTCGTTGGTTTTTGTAGGATTAGGATTCAAAAAAAAAAATGGAACAGACCATAGTACGAACTAATAACTATAGAACTAATAACCAACCCATCGCTTCGCATTATCTGGATATAAAGAAAGAGCCAGTAAAAATATGATATATATATAAGTCATATCGTTGTAGCAACTGAAATCGTTTTTTTGCAAAAACAAAAAAGAAAAACCAATCTGATTATGGGTTGTAAAGCAAGAAAAGTATACAGATAAACGGAAGTGTGAGAGAAAGATAGAAAAAGAATATCAACGATATATGATTCCAATATGTACGGTCTATGAGTCATCTCATAAAAACGAATGTAATTAAAGCATCAATAGTGATTGATCCCTAATTAGACAAATACGTGGATAAAACCACAAATAAAGAGCCCAGAGCCAATAAAGACTGAGAAGTTTGACTCAAAACAAATTAATTTTTATTAATTTATTAAGGGCTCCGTTGTAGAATTCAGACCTAATCATTACTCGAGAGGTGGTGGGAACGACAGAACCTGTGAATGCATCAGATTCTCTTGAAAAGGAATCCTAATGATTCAGTGGGTAGGATGGCGGAACGAACCATAATTCATTTTTTTTTTTGAAAGATTATGTCATGTCCTAAACTAATCTTATAACTGAATGTTGAAAGAGTAAATATTCGCCCGCGAATTTTTTTTTTTATTTTTTTAGAAATTGGAATAAATTCGATATGATAATAAAAAGCAAAATAAAATTAAAGATTCATTATAACATTATACCTAAATTCCATTATCTATTATCTATTAATTAAATGGAATTTGAAAGAATCTACCGATTCAGTATTCAGCATGTATTTTATTTTTAATCGTTTAATTCGCGAGGAGCTGGATGAGAAGAAATTCTCATGTCCGGTTCTGTAGTAGAGATGGGTAGAATTGATAAACAACCATCAACTATAACCCCAAAAGAACCAGATTCCGTAAACAACATAGAGGAAGAATGAAAGGGATATCTTATCGAGGCAATCGTATTTGCTTTGGTAGATATGCTCTTCAAGCACTTGAACCCGCTTGGATCACGTCTCGACAAATAGAAGCGGGGCGACGAGCAATGACACGAAATGCACGCCGTGGCGGAAAAATCTGGGTACGGATATTTCCAGACAAACCTGTTACAGTAAGACCTACAGAAACACGTATGGGTTCGGGTAAAGGATCTCCCGAATATTGGGTAGCTGTTGTTAAACCCGGCAGAATACTTTATGAAATGAGCGGAGTGGCAGAAAATATAGCCAGAAGGGCTATTTCAATAGCGGCATCAAAAATGCCTATACGAACTCAATTCATTCTTTCGGTATAGGATAGAAATGTATAACAAAAGGAAAGAATTTTTTTGATAAAAAAAAACAATTGTAGGTTTCTTGTTTTGAACAAACAATATTTCTTTTTTTTACCCTTTACATTGAAAAAGACAAAACCAATAAAAAAAAAGATATGATTCAACCTCAAACCCATTTGAATGTAGCGGACAACAGCGGGGCCCGAGAATTGATGTGTATTCGAATCATAGGCGCTAGTAATCGACGATATGCTCGTATCGGTGACGTTATTGTTGCTGTAATCAAAGAAGCAGTACCAAATACACCTCTAGAAAGATCAGAAGTGATCCGAGCTGTAATTGTACGTACTTGTAAAGAACTCAAACGCGACAACGGTATGATAATACGATATGATGACAATGCTGCGGTTGTTATTGATCAAGAAGGAAATCCAAAGGGAACCCGAATTTTTGGCGCAATCCCCCGGGAATTAAGACAGTTAAATTTCACTAAAATTGTTTCATTAGCACCTGAAGTATTATAAGGGAGTGCCGTAATGTAATATAGTTTTATAATATTTGATGGATTAATTTAAATTAAACTTAGTAGATTGTTTGTATATCACGTATATACCTTTTAAAATTCATAAATATTTATGAATTCATAAAAAAAGAAATAGAGCATGTTGATTATATCAAAATTCTGGGGCAACAATAATCTTAGTTTATCATGAGTAAAGACACTATTGCTGATATAATAACCTCTATACGAAATGCTGACATGAATGAAAAAAGAACAGTTCGAATACCATCTACTAACATCACTGAAAATATTGTTAAAATCCTTTTACGAGAGGGTTTTATTGAAAACGTGAGAAAACATCAGGAAAGCAATAATTTTTTTTTGGTTTTAACCCTGCGACATAGGAGAAATAGGAAAGGACCATCTAGAACCGTTTTAAATTTAAAACGGATCAGCCGGCCCGGCCTACGAATCTATTCTAACTATCAACGAATTCCGAGAATTTTAGGCGGAATGGGAATTGTAATTCTTTCTACTTCGCGAGGGATAATGACAGACCGAGAGGCTCGAATAGAAGGAATCGGCGGGGAAATTTTGTGTTATATATGGTAATCTTTCTGATAGCCAAATCATATACGGAACTTTCATATTTGTGAAAAAAAAAAGAGTAATAGGGTAATTATGCCTCTTTGATTAGTTGCGGCTTTAAAGCCATTTTACCTGGAATGAAAGAACAAAAAAGGATTCACGAGGGTTTAATTACTGAACTACGTCTCAACGGTATGTATATTTCAAATTCGTTTAGATAATGAAAATCTGATTCTGGGTTTTGCTTCGGGAAAGGTTCAACGTAATTTTATACATATACTACCCGGAAATAGAATAAAAATTTTGGTAAGTCCTTATGATTCAACTAAAGGAAATAGAATTTTTATATTTAGTATATTCAAAAGTAAAGACTCCAAAGAATTGGGTGGTTTTTTAATTTCAACATTCTTTCGTAGGGATACAATTCGAAGTTAGAAATTTTAAGAAACTTATTTTCTTCCAATTTAAATAGATTCAGAATTAAGAAAGGGAGTGACAAATATGAAAATAAGGGCTTCTGTTCGTAAAATTTGTGAAAAATGTCGCTTGATCCGTAGGCGGGGACGAATTATAGTAATTTGTTCCAACCCGCGACATAAACAAAGACAAGGATAATCTTTTTAAACTAAAAAGGACTCCCGAAATAGAAAGGACCTGATGTACAGATGTACAAAAAAATAAGTAAAAAAACCAGGATCTGTTTTGACATGAAATGGATATATCCATATATCTCGGACTTATATTTATGAGATGATAAAATATGGCAAAACCTATACCAAAAATTGGTTCACGTAGAAATAGACGTATTGGTTCACGTAAGAATGCGCGTAGAATACCAAAGGGAGTTATTCATGTTCAAGCAAGTTTCAACAATACCATTGTGACTGTTACAGATGTACGGGGTCGAGTAATTTCTTGGTCGTCTGCCGGTACTTGTGGATTCAAGGGTACAAGAAGAGGGACACCATTTGCCGCTCAAACCGCAGCGGGAAATGCTATTCGGACAGTGGTGGATCAAGGTATGCAACGAGCAGAAGTCATGATAAAGGGCCCGGGTCTCGGGAGAGATGCGGCATTAAGAGCTATTCGTAGAAGCGGCATACTATTAAGTTTCATACGGGATGTAACCCCTATGCCACATAATGGCTGTAGGCCCCCCAAAAAAAGACGTGTGTAAACATTGAAGAGATTTCAAGAGAAATAAATAATTCAATGATTTGATCAAAAAATATTACTATGGTTCGAGAGAAAGTAACAATATCTACTCGGACACTACAGTGGAAATGTGTTGAATCACGAGCAGATAGTAAGCGTCTTTATTATGGACGCTTTATTCTGGCTCCACTTATGAAAGGCCAAGCTGATACAATAGGCATCGCGATGCGAAGAGCTTTACTCGGAGAAATAGAAGGAACATGTATTACACGTGCAAAATCTGAGAAAATACCACACGAATATTCTACCTTCGTAGGTATTCAAGAATCTGTCCATGAAATTTTAATGAATTTGAAAGAAATTGTATTGAGAAGTAATCTGTATGGAACTCGTAACGCGTCTATTTGGGTCAAGGGTCCTGGATATGTAACTGCTCAAGACATTATTTTACCACCCGCTATAGAAATCGTTGATAATACACAGCATATAGCTAACCTAACAGAACCAATTAATTTGTGTATTGAATTACAAATCGAGAGGAATCGTGGATATCGTATAAAAACGCCAAATAACTTTCAAGAAGGTAGTTATCCTATAGATGCTGTATTCATGCCCGTTCGAAATGCGAATCATAGTATTCATTCTTATGTGAATGGGAATGAAAAACAAGAGATACTTTTTATCGAAATATGGACAAATGGAAGTTTAACTCCTAAAGAAGCACTTCATGAAGCCTCTCGGAATTTGATTGATTTATTTATTCCCTTTTTACATGCAGAAGAAGAAAACTTACATTTCGAAAATCATCAACACAAAGTTACTTTACCCCTTTTTTCTTTTCATGGTAAATTGGCTAATCCAAGGAAAATTAAAAAAGAAATCACATCGAAATTTATTTTTATTGACCAATCAGACTTGCCCCCCAGGGTCTATAATTGCCTCAAAAGGTCTAACATACACACATTATTGGACCTTTTGAATAACAGTCAAGAAGATCTTATGAAAATTAAACATTTGCGCATAGAAGATGTAAA